GAAAGGATCTCTTGGGTTGAATGATATTATTACAGCCTATTAACTCTATTGACAATTTATAAAAACTGTTGGTACTATATTCATAGTATGATTGACGGCGGTCAGACACGTATGCCCCCATCGTCTAGTGGTTCAGGACATCTCTCTTTCAAGGAGGCAGCGGGGATTCGACTTCCCCTGGGGGTAGGGTACTACAAAAGGAAGTTGCTGGTGCATTATTTATCAACATAAAATTGAAAATGGAATTGATTTTTCCTGGGTCGATGCCCGAGCGGTTAATGGGGACGGACTGTAAATTCGTTGGCAATATGTCTACGCTGGTTCAAATCCAGCTCGGCCCAAGAATTCGCTTATAGATCGTCAGGTCAGATCTTAATTGTTGTCTTCCCGAACGCAGGATGCGTGGAAATAAAAAAATTTCTTTTTTTATAGATAATAAAATGATCTAGATTCATATCAGTATCTGTAAATATAAATAAAGTCTAAAGAAACGTTATTTGTTTATTGAAAGAGTGAAACAGTAATACAATTTGTGTTCCCTATACTAAAAAGAAAGTGCATAGTCATGTTGGTATCACTATATAACTTGTATCTCTGTTATAACACGAAAAAGTAGGGTTGAATTCAACCCTAAAAATATGGATGCGGTATACCTAATTTCCCTGGGATTGTAGTTCAATTGGTCAGAGCACCGCCCTGTCAAGGCGGAAGCTGCGGGTTCGAGCCCCGTCAGTCCCGACGCATCCAATAAACAGATAAATTCATCTATACATTTTTTTCTGGCAAAAGAGGCACACCGAAATGAATCCTATTTCAGCCATTCAACCTTCTCAATCTCAATAGGTATTTTTAGTTATTTCTTACTAAAGATAGACAAATATATCAAATGTAATTACTTCAACTAGTACTGATTGGTGGGGAGAGGTGTAGAAGTGTATTTGTATAATTGTTGGGAACATCATATTTTAGAACATAAAATTCCGGATTACAGGGGATAGTGTACTGCGTCTAGTTTAAAAATTTATTGCCTCAATCTAATGGGATAGAGTATCATATGTTTCTCGGGAGCACCTGCACAACTAGAATTCATTTATTGTATACTACAAGATTAAATTTTAGTTACCCCGAAAAAAGTTTTCATAAAAATGAAATAATTTTAGAGAAGATTATAACCGGAATTTTGCTTTTTCACACTTTTCTTTTTTTTACAAGAAAAAGAAAGTTATATCCTAAAAATAAAATAGGAGTTTCGAGTTTAACCCCCCTCCTTTTGATTTTACTTTTATTGTTGTTATTTTTATGGGGTCAATGCAATGTAAGTGTAAACCGGTCAGATGATACTTCATCCGAGGATTGTCCAAGGAAGATTTTAGGTTACGGATATAAAATAAAAAAATATTTCTTGATTCGATTCCGAATTCGGTTCAGTATGGATAAAGGAGCTTCCTATGTTATACTATTTAATTAGCGACGACGAAGTTATTTGATAGTCCAGCTATTGTTATTCATAATATTGATGCGAGTCAATATCATTGAGATGTAATTCATCCCGTTGAATTTACAGGCGAATTTTTTTTATCTCTATGGGATTAAATCCCGAGTTATTGCGAAGTAAAAACAAAATAGATTATAGATTATGGAAGTAAATATTCTCGCATTTATTGCTACTGCACTCTTCATTCTAGTTCCTACTGCTTTTTTACTTATTATATATGTAAAAACGGTCAGTCAAAACGATTAATCAATCTGAATTTTCTTAGGTCTTTATCAACGAGAATGATTTAAGAAACAAAGGATTCCAATTTCGTTTCTTAAATCCTCATTTAACTACGCAGGCTAAAATCTACAGTATTCTATGATATTTGATAATATATATGGTAGAAAGATATCAATCTTTCTACCATATTATCTATTAGATTGGCTTTTGTCGTGTATAAAGTTGTACGGTATAAAGATACCGGCTTAATCTAGATCAATCCAAAATAATAAAAAGTGACTTTTACCGTGTAAATTCCGATATGTCTTATTATTTAAAAGTGAAATCCCAGTATCCATTGAAAAATAGAAATAAATACTAATAAATGGTCTGTTGTGCCTTATTGTTCCGATATATGTCTGAGAAAAGCCCTGCGGCGAAACAGAGACTTTAGGAAAACGAAAAGTTCTTACGATCCCTACCCGTATCCCCTTCCGAAATACAAACAAGGGAAGTATTTAAATATCTGTTTCATTGACATTATTCTAATGAATGTTCAAATAAAACCCTTTCTATAAAACAATTGAGAAAGTTTGATTCCTTACCACAATTACATTAATTGTAATTCTAGAGTCCACTTCTTCCCCATACTACGAGTGAAAGAGAAAATGTAAAGACTACCATTAAAGCAGCCCAAGCGAGACTTACTATATCCATGTGAATTATGTCCCCAATCTCTATGAATATGAAGGAATTTTTCCAGTCTTGTTCTCTAATAATAGTGAAATCCGGGGTGCATAGTCAAAAGGGGGTTCTTACCCCAAACTCTTTATTTATAGAACAAATCCAATAAAGGCACTTATAAAAAATTTTTCTCAAAATTTTATGATCATTATGATTTTTAGGATAATGGGGAAAGATAAAGCACAAGCCAAATCTGCAATAACGCCCGTCGTCCGCGGGAGTCTTATTAATAAGTAGATACGAATAAAAACAATAATATTATATAACCAAAGTGGATCATTATCTATCACACACATACCTCTGGTTTTATTTTTAATTTGATCTATATTTCATCTCTGTTAAAAAAAGGAGAGACAGTCGTTTATACAGGGGTTACTGACCCTAAGTTTTTTGCCGCTTTTAGATAGAATATATATATATATAAACGTTACATATAAATATATTTCGCGAAACACACCCCTATATGCTTCGAATCAATCACGTACCCAAGGCCATGTCCCCTCAGCTGGGGAATTTTTCGGGGAGTTTTGGTCTTTTGTTGATCAGGCGACACCCAGATTTGAACCGGGGAAAAAAGGATTTGCAGTCCTCCGCCTTACCGCTCGGCCATGTCGCCAAAAAATAGATGATAATCTTACCTCCTTTTGGTTGGAGGTGGATTACTGAACTTATTTTTTTTACTTGTATCTAGAATCTCGTTTGCCTTAACCAAAAGAAATCATTCCCCTTTTATTAGAGATTGACTGTATAGTCTTAGCAACTATGCAATGCTGAAAAACCTCCCCTATACTTTCTATTGAGAAGGCAAATTCATTAAAAATTGGAACCATTAACTATTGACTTGTGACTTGACTGCACATTCATGAATGATTCTGAAATTTGGATCGCAAATTATGTTTCCCTAATGCAAAAATAAAGTCGAAATAATAGCTTAACTAATTATTATTGATTCTTTTAAATTTTTCTTAATTTTTATCTATTTCGATTTTATTAAATATAATATATGTAATTTGATATATGTAAAGTAAACCCCAGAACCAGAACAGAACTTACCCAGATATATAATGGAATATTTTTTATATAATATATTATGCCCATAGGGGGAATTATCAGAAACTATCGTACTTCGATTTTTCATCGAAGCGGTTAACGAAAAAAGTAAAAATTTGGATAAAACAACGACTGCGTTGCCTGCCCCGAATAGAATTGCAAAAAGGGTTAGACGGATTTTTTTTCGGGATATAGAGAATATAGCTATACATATTTACTAAATACAACTAAATATAACTCGCTTACCAAATGTATTTTATGAATTCTAGTTCATAGTATAGATCAAAGTTTCTATTTATTTTATCAGCACATCTTTTTTACAATGAAATACAAAAGAGGGGTTAGTTAAGTAATAAAAAAATCAACGTTGGACAATTTCTGATTATTAAATCTTTATTTTATCTAGGCGAACAGATAAAATATCGAATCCTTTTTTTTTAGGGTATCCAATCGGATTGGAATCTGTAATATCAGTATAATAGTAGTAATTGAATCACTTTTGGTCTGATATAGTAAATCTGAGGAGTATAATTTTCGTTCCAAAAATGTTTTCTCAATTCCTTTCATCTTTTCATCTTACAAATTAAATTAAAAAATTTTACTTGAGTAGAAAATTATCCCCATTCATACCTATTTTATACTTTTTATATTGGGTAAAATTTTATGTGATTCAGTAAACAGAAAATAAATTCCAGCGGCGTTGGGTCGATCTATATGATTCGATGAAGAATGCACTAATAAGGGGATTTTTCTATAAATGGGAAATTCATTTCAAATGTTCCGGAATGGAAGTGAGGGAATGGCGACAATACCAGGTCTCAATCAGATACAATTTGAAGGGTTTTGTAGGTTCATTGATCAGGGCTTGACGGAAGAACTTTATAAGTTTCCCAAGATTGAAGATACAGATCAAGAAATAGAATTTCAATTATTTGTGGAAACATCTCAATTGGTGGAACCATTTCTAAAAGAAAGAGATGCTGTGTATGAATCACTTACCTACTCTTCTGAATTATATGTCTCGGCGGGGTTAATTTGGAAAACCAGTAGGAGTATGCAAGAACAAACAATTTTTATTGGAAACATTCCTGTAATGAATTCTCTGGGAACTTTTATAGTAAACGGAATATACAGAATTGTGATCAATCAAATACTGCAAAGTCCCGGTATTTATTATCGGTCAGAATTGGACCATAACGGAATTTCGGTCTATACCGGCACCATAATATCAGATTGGGGAGGAAGATCAGAATTAGAGATTGATAGAAAAGCAAGGATATGGGCTCGTGTGAGTAGGAAACAGAAAATATCTATTCTAGTTCTATCATCAGCTATGGGTTCGAATCTAAGAGAAGTTCTAGAGACTGTTTGCTATCCTGAAATTTTCTTGTCTTTCCTAACTGACAAGGAGAAAAAAAAAATTGGATCAAAAGAAAATGCCATTTTAGAGTTTTATCAACAATTTGCTTGTGTAGGTGGTGACCCGGTATTTTCTGAATCCCTATGTAAGGAATTACAAAAAAAATTCTTTCAACAAAGATGCGAATTGGGAAGGATTGGTCGACGAAACATGAATCAGAGACTTAATCTTGATATACCCCAAAACAATACATTTTTGTTACCGCGAGATGTATTAGCAGCTGCAGACCATTTGATTGGAATGAAATTTGGAATGGGTACGCTTGACGATATGCATCATTTGAAAAATAAGCGTATTCGTTCTGTGGCGGATCTCTTACAAGATCAATTTGGATTGGCGCTGGTTCGTTTAGAAAATGCTGTTCGAGGAACTATATGTGGAGCAATTAGGCATAAATTAATACCGACCCCTCAGAATTTAGTAACTTCAACGCCATTAACAACCACTTATGAATCTTTTTTTGGATTACATCCATTATCTCAAGTTTTGGATCGAACGAACCCATTGACCCAAATAGTTCATGGGAGAAAATTGAGTTATTTGGGCCCTGGAGGATTGACAGGACGAACTGCTAGTTTTCGTATACGCGATATTCACCCTAGTCATTATGGGCGTATTTGCCCAATTGACACATCTGAAGGAATCAATGTTGGACTTATCGGATCCTTAGCAATTCATGCCAGGATTGGTTCTTGGGGGTCTCTAGAAAGCCCGTTTTTTGAAATTTATGAGAAATCAAAAAGGGTCCAGATGCTTTATTTATCACCAAGTAGAGATGAATACTATATGGTAGCGGCAGGAAATTTTTTGGCCTTGAATCGAGATATTCAGGAAGAGGCGGTTGTTCCAACTCGCTACCGCCAAGAATTCCTGACTAGCGCATGGGAAGAGGTTCATTTTAGAAGTATTTTTCCCTTCCAATATTTTTCTATTGGAGCTTCCCTCATTCCTTTTATCGAGCATAATGATGCGAATCGCGCTTTGATGAGTTCGAATATGCAACGACAAGCCGTTCCTCTTTCTCATTCCGAGAAGTGCATTGTTGGAACTGGGTTGGAACGCCAAGCGGCTCTCGATTCAGGGGTTCTCGCTATAGCCGAACATGAGGGAAAAGTTATTTCTATAGATACTGACAAGATCGTTTTATCGGGTACGGGTAATGGATATACTTTAAACATTCCATTAGTTATATATCAACGTTCCAACAAAAATACTTGTATGCATCAAAAAGCCCAGATTAAGCAAGGTAAATGCATAAAAAAGGGACAACTTTTAGCGGATGGTGCCGCCACGGTTGGGGGCGAACTTGCTCTAGGAAAAAACATAGTAGTAGCTTATATGCCGTGGGAAGGTTACAATTTTGAAGATGCTGTACTCATCAGTGAACGCCTTGTATATGGAGATATTTATACTTCTTTTCACATACGCAAATATGAAATTCAGACTCATGTGACAAGTCAAGGTCCTGAAAGATTAACTAACGAAATACCCCATTTAGAAGCCCATTTACTTCGTAATTTAGACAAAAACGGAATTGTGATGCTTGGAGCGTGGGTAGAGACAGGCGATATTTTGGTAGGTAAATTAACGCCTCAGATGGCAAAAGAATCATCCTATGCCCCGGAAGATAGATTATTACGAGCTATACTTGGCATTCAGGTATCTACTTCAAGGGAAACTTGTCTAAAACTACCTATAGGTGGTAGGGGCCGAGTTATTGATGTGAGATGGATACAGAAAAAAGGCGGTTCTAGTTCTAATCCGGAAACGATTCGTGTATATATTTCACAGAAGCGAGAAATAAAAGTAGGTGATAAAGTAGCTGGAAGACATGGAAATAAAGGTATCATTTCAAAAATTTTACCTAGACAAGATATGCCTTATTTGCAAGATGGAAGACCTGTTGATATGGTCTTTAACCCTCTAGGAGTACCTTCACGAATGAATGTAGGGCAAATTTTTGAATGTTCACTCGGATTAGCGGGAGGTTTGCTAGGCAAACATTATCGAATAGCACCTTTTGATGAGAGATTTGAACAAGAGGCTTCGCGAAAACTGGTGTTTTCGGAATTATATGAGGCCAGTAAGCAAACAGCGAATCCCTGGGTATTTGAACCCGAGTATCCGGGAAAGAGCAGAATATTTGATGGAAGAACAGGCGATCCTTTTGAACAACCTGTTATAATAGGGAATCCTTATATCTTGAAATTAATCCATCAAGTTGATGATAAAATCCACGGACGTTCTAGTGGACATTATGCACTTGTTACACAACAACCCCTTAGAGGGAGGGCCAAGCAGGGGGGACAACGGGTAGGAGAAATGGAAGTTTGGGCTCTCGAAGGATTTGGTGTTGCTTATATTTTACAAGAGATGCTTACTTATAAATCTGATCATATTAGAGCTCGCCAGGAAGTACTTGGGACTACGATCGTCGGAGGAACAATACCTAACCCCGAGGATGCTCCAGAATCTTTTAGATTGCTTGTCCGAGAACTACGATCTTTGGCTCTGGAACTGAATCATTTCCTTGTATCTGAGAAGAACTTGCAGGTTAATAGGATGGAAGCTTAATCGGAATTAATTAAAA